TTTCCGGAATGGTATGAGGACTTAAAGGATTGGAATAGAGAAATGCATGTTAAATGTACCTATAACGGCGTTCAATTATCAGAAAAAGAATTTCCAAAAAACTGGTTAACAGACGGCATTCAGATCAAGATCCTATTTCCTTTTCGTCTTAAACCTTGGCACAGATCTAAGTTACGAGCCCCTTATAACGATCCAATGAAAAAGCAAGGTCAAAAAAATGATTTTTGTTTTTTAACAATTTTTGGAATGGAAGCTGAACTACCTTTTGGTTCTCCCAGAAAAAAACTTTCATTTTTTGAACCGATTTTAAAAGAACTCAAAAAAAAAATGAAAAAATTGCAAAAGAAATGTTTTATAATTCTAGGAATTTTTAAAGAACAAACAAAATTTTTTCTAAATGTCTCAAAAAAACCAAAAAAATGGATCATTAAAAACATTCTATTTATAAAAGAAATAATAAAAGAACTCTCAAAAATAAACCCAATTATATTATTTGGATTGAGAGAAATAGAAGTATATGAATTGAGTGAAATTAAAAAAGATTCAATAATCAGGAATCGGATGATTCAGGAATCGTCCATTCAAATTAGATCTCAGAATTGGACAAATTATTCATTAACAGAAAAAAAAATGCAAGATCTGACTGATAGAATAAACACAATCATAAATCAAATAGAAAAAATTACAAAAGACAAGAAAAAGGGATTTATAACTTCAGATAGAAATTTGAGTTCTAACAAAATAAGTTATGATGATAAAAGATTGGAATCACAAAAAAATATTTGGCAGATATTAAAAAGAAGAACTGCTCGATTAATCCGTAAATCCCATTATTTTATAATATTTTTCATTGAAAAGATATACATAGATATCTTTCTATCTATGATTAATATTCCTAGTATCAATACACAACTTTTTCTTGAATCAACAAAAAAAATTATTAATAAAAACATTAACAGTAATGAAGCAAATCAAGAAAGAATTAATAAAACAAATCAAAGTTTAATTAAATTTATTTCGATTATAAAAGAGTCACTTTCTAATACTAATATTAGTCTTAGTCAAAAAAATTCAAAGACTTTTTTTGACTTATCTTACTTTTCACAAGCATATGTATTTTACAAATTATCACAAACCCAACTTATTAAGTTAGAGAAATTGAAATCCGTATTTCAATATAATGGAACCCCCCTTTTTCTTAAGAATGAAATAAAGGATTTTTTTGTTGTAAGACAAGAACTATTTCATTCCGAATTAAGACCTAAGAATCTTCGCAATTCTGGAATGAATCAATGGACAAATTGGTTAAGGAGTCATTATGAATATCAATGTGATGTATCTCAAATTAAATGGTCTAGAGTAGTACCACAAAAATGGCGAAATATATTGAACTGTATAGCTCAAAATAAAGATTTATATAAAGATTTGTGTGATTTATATGAAAAAGATGAATTAATTCACTACGAAAAAAAAACAAAAATGGAAACGGATTTATTATTGAATCAAAAGGATAATTTTAAAAAACAATATAGATATGATCTTTTAGCATATAAATCTATAAATTCTGAAACTAAGAAGTACTCTTCAATTTATGGATCACCATTACAAGTAAAAACTAACCAAGATATTTTTTATAATTACAACACACATAACCAAAAATCATTTAATATGGTAGAAGATGATATTCGAGATATGGATAAAAATACGGATAGAAAATATTTTGATTGGAGAATTCTCGATTTTTGTCTTAAAACGAAGGTCGATATTGAGGCCTGGATCAATATTGATACTGACACTAACAGTAATAAATATACTAAGACTAGGGTTAATAAGTATCAAATAATTGATAAAATCAATAATAAGGGTCTTTTTTATCTCACACTTCAGCAAGATCAAAAAATCAACCTATCCAATCAAAACCCCCTTTTGGATTGGATGGGAATGAATGAAGAACTACTAAGTCGTCCCATATCAAATCTGGAACTTTGGTTCTTGCCAGAATTTGTGAGACTTTATAATACGTATAAAATGAAACCGTGGGTTATACCAATTAAATTACTACTTTTTAATTCTAATATAAAAAAAAATGCTAGTGAAAACAAAAGCATCACTGGAAATAAAAAAAGAGATCCTTTTATATCAATATCGTCGAATGAAAAAAAATCTCTTGAATTAGAAAACCAAAATCAAGGAGAAAAAGAATCCACGGGCCAAGCAGATCTTAAATCAGCTCTTTCAAACCAAGAAAAAGATGTTGAAGAAGATTATACGGGATCGGACATGAAAAAACATAGAAATAAAAAGCAATACAAGATCAATACAAAAGCGGAGTTTGATTTCTTCCTAAAAAGGTATTTGTATTTTCAATTGAGATGGGATGATTCTTTAAATAAAAAAATAATCAATAACATCAACGTATATTGTCTCCTGCTTAGACTGATAAATCCAAGAGAAATTACTATAGCCTCTATTCAAAGGGGCGAAATGAGTCTGGATATTTTGACGATTCAGAAAGATGTAACTCTTACAGAATTTATTAAAAGAGGATTTTTGATTATTGAACCAATTCGTCTAGCTATAAAAAATGATGGAAAATTTATTATGTATCAAACCCTCGGTATTTCATTAGTTCATAAAAGTAAACATCAAATAAATCAAAGATACCGAGAAAAAAAACATGTTGATAAGAATTCTGATGAAGTCATTACAAAACATCAAAAGATGACTGGAAATAGATATAAAAAAAATTATGATTTGTTTGTTCCTGAAAATATTTTATCGCCTAGACGTCGTAGAGAATTGCGAATTCTAATTTGTTTAAATTCTAAGAATAGACATAGAAAGGCATATTTTTGTAATGGGAATGAGGTAAACAGTCAAGTTGTGGATAAAAGCAAAAAATATAAAAAAAAACTTATAAAATTAAAGCTATTTCTTTGGCCCAATTATCGATTAGAAGATTTAGCTTGTATGAATCGTTATTGGTTTAATACCAATAATGGCAGTTGTTTCAGTATGGTAAGGATACATATGTATCCGCGATTGAAAATTCATTAATAGTACATTTTTCCTATATTTCCCATACCATATCTGGTCTATGACGACAAAGAGATGCACGCATACATTGTCTTACATTCCATTCTGATACATGATACTAATTCAATGACATATCAATTAGATCTAGAATGAACAAAATTTTCTTATTTTAGGTCTAAACTTTTATCTTTTGTGAGTGAAGAAACCAACCATACTTTTGTATCCCCTTTCAAATCCAATTTTAAAATGAAAATAGGATTGAGTAAGTTTTATTAAATTAAAAAAATTAGAAATTAATAACGAAATTCAAATTGTTGTATATACCAAATAAAAATTAGGGGCATTATTATTACTGATCAATAAAGATATCTATCAATAAAAAATATCTTAAAATAAAAAGAGGGGGGGGAGAGAAGATTTCAGTTTATGGTAAAAAATTCATTCATCTCAGTTATTTCACAAGAAGAAAAAGACGAAAACAGAGGATCTGTTGAATTTCAAATAGTTAGTTTCACCAATAGGATACGAAGACTTACTTCACATTTACAATTACACAAAAAAGACTATTTATCTCAGAGAGGTTTACGTAAAATTCTGGGAAAACGCCAACGATTACTGTCTTATTTGTCAAAGAAAAATAGAATATGTTATAAAGAATTAATTAATCGGTTAGATATTCGGGAGTCAAAAACTCGTTAATTTTATTTTTATATTTTTATAAAGGCATTTTGAATTAAATTATTTGATTTATTAGATCTTGAATTTTAATGAACTTTTTTTCGTTTTCAGCAATTCATGAAAGAATGAATCGAGGAAAAACCTATGAATATACCGGCTACAAGAAAAGACCTCATGATAGTCAATATGGGCCCCCACCACCCATCAATGCATGGTGTTCTTCGACTCATCATTACTCTAGATGGTGAAGATGTTATTGACTGTGAACCAATATTGGGTTATTTACACCGAGGAATGGAAAAAATTGCGGAAAATCGAACAATTATACAATATTTGCCTTATGTAACACGGTGGGATTATTTAGCTACTATGTTCACAGAAGCAATAACTGTAAACGGACCGGAACAGTTGGGAAATATTCAAGTACCTAAAAGAGCCAGCTATATCAGAATAATTATGTTGGAGTTGAGTCGTATAGCTTCTCATCTGTTATGGCTCGGTCCTTTTATGGCGGATATTGGTGCACAAACTCCCTTTTTCTATATTTTCAGAGAAAGAGAATTAGTATATGATCTATTCGAAGCTGCCACCGGTATGAGAATGATGCATAATTATTTTCGTATCGGAGGAGTAGCGGCCGATCTACCTCATGGCTGGATAGATAAATGTTTGGATTTCTGCGATTATTTTTTAACAAGAGTTGCTGAATATCAAAAACTTATTACACGAAATCCTATTTTTTTAGAACGAGTCGAGGGAGTGGGCATTATTGGTAGAGAGGAAGTAATAAATTGGGGTTTATCGGGACCAATGCTGCGAGCTTCCGGAATACAATGGGATCTTCGTAAAGTTGATCATTATGAATGTTACGACGAATTTGATTGGGAAGTACAGTGGCAAAAAGAAGGAGATTCATTGGCTCGTTATCTAGTCCGAATTGGTGAAATGATAGAATCCGTAAAAATTATTCAACAGGCCCTGGAAGGAATTCCAGGGGGACCCTATGAGAATTTAGAAATACGATACTTTGATAGAGAAAGGAATCCGGAATGGAATGATTTTGAATATCGATTTATTAGTAAAAAGCCGTCTCCTACATTTGAATTGCCGAAACAAGAACTTTATGTGAGAGTAGAAGCCCCAAAGGGAGAATTGGGAATTTTTCTCATAGGGGATCAGAGTGGTTTTCCTTGGAGATGGAAAATCCGCCCGCCGGGTTTTATCAATTTGCAAATTCTTCCGCGGTTAGTTAAAAGAATGAAATTGGCTGATATTATGACGATACTAGGTAGTATAGATATCATTATGGGAGAAGTTGATCGTTGAAATGATAATTGATACACCGGAAGTACAAGATATCGATTCTTTTTCTAGATTAGAATTTTTTAAAGAGGTTTATGGAATTCTATGGGTTCTTGTTCCTATTTTGACTCTTGTAGTGGGAATCACAATAGGCGTACTGGTAATTGTATGGTTAGAAAGAGAAATATCGGCAGGGATACAACAACGTATTGGACCTGAATACGCCGGCCCTTTGGGAGTTCTTCAAGCTCTAGCAGATGGGACAAAACTACTTTTCAAAGAAAATCTTTTTCCATCTAGGGGGGATACTCGTTTATTCAGTATCGGGCCATCCATAGCAGTCATATCAATTTTAGTAAGCTATTCAGTAGTTCCTTTTGGATATCACCTTGTTTTAGCGGATCTCAATATCGGTGTTTTTTTATGGATTGCCATTTCCAGTATTGCTCCAATTGGACTTCTTATGTCGGGATACGGGTCAAATAATAAATATTCCTTTTTAGGCGGTCTACGAGCTGCTGCTCAATCGATTAGTTATGAAATACCATTAACTTTATGTGTGTTATCAATATCTCTACGTGTGATTCGTTGATACATAGACATAAACTTTTCTCTATTCCTTCCTTTCAAGGAAAGGGTTGGAATGGATTGAGTAGATATCTTAATTTTTTTTTTTTTTATTCATTATTCGGGTTGATGAACTAAATCAAATAGTTATATGAGTGAAAGAAAACAGCTTATATATAAATTCGCAGTAAAAAGATTGATTCTCATTTTCTATGTATAAGAGTTAGAGAGTTAAGCGGAAATAAACATAAACAGAAGAGACCGTTTCCCCCAAGATTGGTTGATTAGTCATCCTGACTTGAAGCGGGTTCAAAAGATCAACCGTATTGAGTTTTCACTATCATTTTTATGTATTAGCATAACGGGGGATTGAGCAAAAACGAGTGGATGGTTAGAAACACGAACATATGGAAAGGATTAGTAATGGAGATTATGTAAATTCTCCAAAAGGACATTTTTACATAATATACAAACAAAGAATACTAATTGGGGCTTTAAGTTGGTAGAAATGATCAGGCAGTACTCCCCATGACACGATTCCAATCCAGAGTATACTCCTATCCACCGATTTAATAAATAACTATTCGAAACGAAATAATCCTTTACTTTATTTTGAAAGCCCTCTTTTTCTCAGAAATAGAAAGAAGAATAGGAACGAAAAAAAAAAAAAAAAAAGATATACTTAATTTATTATTTGTTACTTTTATTCTTTCCCATATACATATTAATAGATATATAATTTGTGTCATAATTCATTAATTAATATAGAATTTTTTTTTCGTACGTGAAACCAACGGGTTATTGATATTTTTACAAGAAGTATTTTATTGAACAGTTAAGTTATTACTGAACAAAGAAGAATTGAAATTATTATTGAAATTATTAAATTAAAGAAAGGATGAGATCAATTCAGAAGTACTTTTTTTATTTTATTTTGAATTAAAATAATTCTAACAGACAGAATTCAATTGGTCTAATTTGGGACCGACCGATAGTTATCCATCCTACAAACATATCAAGATTCAAAAAAGAATACTGACGCGGTCCCTATATTTATTTCTGGCCTTCAAGGAGCCGTATGAGGTGAAAATCTCATGTACGGTTCTGTAATAGCGATGGTAACAGTGATGGTATCACCGACTATAATTATCTAACAGTTCAAGTACAATTGATATTGTTGAGGCGCAATCAAAATATGGTTTTTGGGGATGGAATTTGTGGCGTCAGCCTATAGGGTTTATCATTTTTATTATTTCTTCCCTAGCAGAATGTGAGAGATTACCTTTTGATTTACCAGAAGCAGAAGAAGAGTTAGTAGCAGGTTATCAAACCGAATACTCGGGTATAAAATTTGGGTTATTTTATGTTGCTTCCTATCTAAACCTATTGGTTTCTTCATTATTTGTAACAGTTCTTTACTTGGGAGGTTGGAATATATCTATTCCGGACATATATGTTTCTGAGCTTTTTGAAATAAATAAAACATGTGGAGTTTTTGGAGCGATAATTGGTATCTTTATTACATTAGCTAAAACTTATTTGTTCTTGTTCATTCCTATCACAACAAGATGGACTTTACCGAGGCTAAGAATGGACCAACTATTGAATCTTGGATGGAAATTTCTTTTACCTATTTCTCTCGGTAATCTATTATTAACAACTTCTTTCCAACTCTTTTCACTGTAAAGTAACATTCTATATTCACAACGTGTCTCAAACAAGAGAAATAAACAAACACAAAACTATTCATATATATATTAACGATATGTTCTCTATGGTAACTGGGTTCATGAATTATGGTCAACAAACAGTACGAGCTGCAAGGTACATTGGTCAAAGTTTCATGATTACTTTATCCCACGCAAATCGTTTACCCGTAACTATTCAATATCCTTATGAAAAATTAATCACCGCGGAGCGTTTCCGCGGTCGAATCCATTTTGAATTTGATAAATGTATTGCTTGTGAAGTATGCGTTCGTGTATGTCCTATAGATCTACCCGTTGTTGATTGGAAATTGGAAACTGATATTCGCAAGAAACGGCTGCTTAATTACAGTATTGATTTCGGAGTCTGTATATTTTGTGGTAATTGCGTTGAGTATTGTCCAACGAATTGTTTATCAATGACTGAAGAATATGAACTTTCTACTTATGATCGTCACGAATTGAATTATAATCAAATTGCTTTGGGTCGTTTACCAATGTCAGTAATTGACGATTATACAATTCGAACAATTTTGAATTCGCCTCAAATAAATAAGTAAATCTCTTATTAACGAATAATTTATAATTACTTTACTAATAACTAATATAGAAGGAATTTAGGTTTCTTTCGTGTTGTTTGGTCAATAACTACAAATACCAACTATTGATTGGTTGGTAAGAAACGCGTCTTAATTTGGATTGAAAATCCATTAATTAATATATCCATAATTGTTTTAAAATATATAGTTTAGAATTAGAACGACTCTTTCAGATAAAGAATGAAATTAGTCCAATAATAGTACTCACATTTATTCATATCCTTTAGTATTTATTTACTTAGGATTAAATTAGGAATTGCTCAAAAATCATAAAAAAAAAATTTCTGGTCGGGTATCAATAAGGTCATGAAAAACATTTCTATTTATTTATCTCTTATTTTACATATAATGGATTTGCCCGGACCAATACATGATTTTCTTTTAGTCTTTCTGGGATCGGTTCTTATACTAGGAGGTATGGGGGTGGTATTATTTACCAACCCCATTTATTCTGCCTTTTCATTGGGACTGGTTCTTGTTTGTATATCCTTATTCTATATTCTATTAAACTCTTATTTTGTAGCTGCTGCACAACTCCTTATTTACGTGGGAGCTATAAATGTTTTAATCGTATTTGCTGTGATGTTCATGAATGGTTCAGAATATTACAAAGATTTGAATCTTTGGACCATTGGGGATGTGGTTACTTTGCCAGTTTGTACAAGTATTTTTGTTTTACTCATGATTATTATTACGGATACGTCATGGTACGGAATTATTTGGACTACAAGATCAAACCAGATTATAGAGCAAGATTTGATAAGTAATAGTCAACAAATTGGAATTCATTTATCAACAGATTTTTTCCTTCCATTTGAATTCGTTTCGATAATTCTTTTAGCCGCTTTGATAGGTGCAATTGCCGTGGCGCGACAGTAAAAAATTTATAGAATTAGCAATGCACATTAAACTCTGTTCGGTTTTATTACATTCCATTTATTTCCCTTTAATTAAAGATTGTTTATGTCTAAAATAGAAATTATTCAATCTATTCTATTAACAATCGAAAATCTGCCTTTGTTCCGTACTTTTTTTTATTCTAGTCAATTGAATCTGTTGAATTGTTGTTCAGTTCATATTGAAATGAATCGAAATTGATAAGGAGTTGGTCAATGATGCTCGAACATGTACTTGTTTTGAGTGCCTACTTATTTTCTATCGGTATCTATGGATTGATCACGAGCCGGAATATGGTTAGAGCCCTTATGTGTCTTGAACTTATACTGAATGCGGTTAATATGAATTTCGTAACATTTTCTGATTTTTTTGATAGTCGCCAATTAAAAGGAAATATTTTCTCAATTTTTGTTATAGCTATTGCAGCCGCTGAAGCAGCTATTGGCCCGGCTATTGTTTCATCAATTTATCGTAACAGAAAATCAACTCGTATCAATCAATCGAATTTGTTGAATAAGTAGTATTAATCATATAAATTCTAATATTCATAAATTAGAATTACCATGACCATACATTACGTAATAATACACGTTTTCAAAAATGTAAGAAATTAAAGTATCTTGGCTCTATCGCATGAGTCAATCCAGAAGTAGATTGATTAGAAAAATTATGATAAATTATTGATTCATCTGGTGTCTAAATATATGATTCATTTACAAGTTTACTAGATCGAAACTTTCTGACATTCAAAAATTTATAGATCCAAATGTCACATTCAGTAAAGATTTATGATACGTGTATAGGGTGTACTCAATGCGTGCGCGCCTGCCCAACGGATGTATTAGAAATGATACCTTGGGACGGGTGTAAAGCTAAGCAAATTGCTTCTGCTCCAAGAACAGAGGACTGTGTCGGTTGTAAGAGATGTGAATCCGCCTGTCCGACAGATTTCTTGAGTGTTCGAGTTTATTTATGGCATGAAACAACTCGAAGTATGGGTCTGGCTTATTAATACGTTCCAGAAAACCCCACTTGAATACATTTGATTTTTTTACCTTTACCGACAAAAACCCGCGCTCAAAAACTATTTATTTTGAGCACGGGTTTTTCTGGTCCAAGTTTATCTTGTTTTTACCATGAATAATTTTCCTTGGTTAACGCTAGTTGTAGTTTTGCCAATATTCGCGGGTTCCTTAATTTTCTTTCTCCCTCATAGAGGAAATAAGATAATTCGGTGGTATACTATAGGTATATGCATAGTAGAACTCCTTCTAACAACCTATGCATTCGGTTATCGTTTCCAATTGGATGATCCATTAATGCAACTGACAGAGGATTATAAATGGATCGATTTTTTTGATTTTTACTGGAGATTGGGAATAGATGGAATTTCTATAGGACCCATTTTACTGACAGGATTTATCACAACTTTAGCTACTTTAGCGGCTCGGCCGATTACTCGAGATTCCCGACTATTCCATTTTCTGATGTTAGCAATGTATAGCGGTCAAATAGGACCATTTTCTTCTCGAGACCTTTTACTTTTTTTCATCATGTGGGAGTTAGAATTAATTCCAGTTTATCTACTTCTATCCATGTGGGGGGGAAAGAAACGTTTGTATTCAGCTACAAAATTTATTTTGTACACTGCAGGAAGTTCCGTTTTTTTATTAATGGGAGTTTTGGGTATTGGTTTATATGGTTCCAATGAACCAACATTAAATTTTGAAACATCAGCTAATCAATCGTATCCTGTAGCACTGGAAATAATATTCTATATTGGATTTCTTATTGCTTTTGCTGTCAAATCACCGATCATACCCTTACATACATGGTTACCAGACACCCATGGAGAGGCACATTACAGTACTTGTATGCTTTTAGCCGGAATCTTATTAAAAATGGGAGCGTATGGATTGGTTCGGATCAATATGGAATTATTACCCCACGCCCATTCTATATTCTCTCCCTGGTTGATTATAGTAGGCACAATTCAAATAATCTATGCAGCTTCAACATCTCCCGGTCAGCGTAATTTAAAAAAAAGAATAGCCTACTCTTCTGTATCTCATATGGGTTTCATAATTATAGGAATTGGTTCTATAAGCGATACAGGACTCAACGGAGCCATTTTACAAATAATCTCTCACGGATTTATTGGCGCTGCGCTTTTTTTCTTGGCCGGAACGAGTTATGATAGAATACGTCTTGTTTATCTCGACGAAATGGGCGGAATGGCTATCGCAATTCCAAAAATATTCACGACTTTCAGTATCTTATCAATGGCTTCTCTTGCATTACCGGGCATGAGCGGTTTTGTTGCCGAATTGTTAGTTTTTTTTGGAATACTTACTAGTCAAAAATATCTTTTAATGACAAAAATATTAATTACTTTTGTAATGGCAATTGGAATGATATTAACTCCTATTTATTCATTATCTATGTTACGCCAGATGTTCTATGGATACAAGCTTTTTAATGCCCCAAACTCTTATTTTTTTGATTCTGGACCGCGAGAATTATTTGTTTCGATCTCTATCCTTTTACCTGTAATAGGTATTGGTGTTTATCCCGATTTCGTTTTATCATTATCAGTTGACAAGGTCGAAGCTATTATATCCAATTATTTTTTTCGATAGTTTTTGTGAGTAAACCAAAAAATGAAACTGAAATCCCATGATTTTAAAAATGGTTGATTGTACAATAAAAAAATGAGTCTTTTATATTCTTTTAAGTAAAATATTTTATATTCTTTTAAGTAAAATAAATAAATTGGAATTCTATTATAACTAGATATCTTTTGAATTTGTGAGAACCATTTGAATCAAGTAATGGAAATGATTCAAATGGTTCTTGATTGTTTACATGAAGTTTTCGTATATATACCTGTATGCCGTCCTATGTTTATATTCGTCAAGTCTTTTATTCAATTAGATGTTAATGTAAATGAACCATAACTATGCAACCCTATTCCTAATAGATTAACCCCAAAATAGCATATCCAAATTATAAGAAAGCCCATTGAGGCCACAATTGCAGAATTTACACTTTCAAAATTTTTATTTGTTCTAATATGTAAATAAATAGCGAATACGGTCCAAGTAATAAATGCCCAAGTCTCCTTTGGATCCCAATTCCAATATGATCCCCATGCTTCATTAGCCCATACTGCTCCCGAAAGAATACCTACGGTTAAAAGGATAAACCCTAGACTAATAATACGATAACTCCAACGATCCAATTGTTGAATCAATTGATACCTGTAATAATTTTGAGACGAAATAAAAGAAGTGTTTCGTAAGACATTGTTTCTTTCGTTCACGTATTGAATCTCACTAAAGTAAACTGACTCATTTTCGAAATTATTGCTTTTACTAAAAATCTTTCGAAATGTAATGACTAGAAGAGCTAGTGATAATAATGATCCACACAAAAGAGCCGCATAGCTCAATACCATCATACTTACGTGCATCATTAACCAATGGGATTGGAGAGCGGGTACTAATATCGCGGATTGATGCATTTCAGTTAAAAGACCCGAAGTAGCAAAACCTTGAGTAAAAATAGCACTTGGCGCGGTTATTGCGCTTAAATGGTTTTTATGTTTTTTAAAATACGGAATAATATGAATAATGGAAAAACTCCACGAAAGAAAAATTAATGATTCATATAAATCACTTAATGGTAAATGCCTCAAATACATCCAACGAGTAACTAATAATCCTGTTATGCAGAAAAAAGTAGCTATCATCCCCTTTTCTGACGAATCATCTAGTCCTACGATTTCATCGACTAATAAAATTATCAAATGAATTGTAATTACAATTGAAACGATCGAAAAGGATATATGAGTTAATATATGCTCTAAAGTTGAAAATATCATAAAAATTATTAAATTAATAAGGGCGTCCCTCAATTATAGGAATTGAAATCGGGAATTGAATTCATTATAGGACTTACTCTTTTAGAAGATGCCATGCCGCCACTCGGACTCGAACCGAGATGCTCTAGCACTGCTTCCTAAGAGCAGCGTGTCTACCGATTTCACCATAGCGGCTTATTCGAAATCATAATAACCTATTTTTATTCAATCGTCGAGCTTGAAGGAGTTAATTCAATCCAATATTTTTTTTTTAGGAAACCATTCAAATTGATGAATAAAAACTTGTTTAAAAATTAGGGATTAAAACGTTTTCGTTAACATTAATAATATTGATTTTTCTTATTATTATCTTTTTATTCTTTTTATTTAGTTATTTAGTATTTTAGGATGTCAATTTTATTTAACTGAACTAACAATGTATTTTTTCGTAGGCTATTACTTTATGCTCTCCTAAAACAAAAATGTAACAGTTGTAACTAGATAATTTTTACTTCAATCCCTGGATATAAGTAAAAAAAAAATGTTCTGCCTCGTTTGCATTTTTTAATGATTAATTTCTTTTATCATTTATTTTATTAATCTAAAATAAAAAATTCATTTTATCGATTAATAAAAAAATAGAATTTTTATATAACACAATTTCAGCGATACACTCAAAAGATTTATGTAAATATTTGCATAGTTAGGTTGCGTTAGGATTTTTTGTTGTGTAGAGAATTTGCGTTAAGATTTAGCAAACCCATTAAGTTAGGTATCTTGGGATGGTCGTATCAATCATATAAAAAAATTTCGTATAGAAATTGTACCGTACTTCAAAATATTTTCTAAATTTTTTAATTAATATATATATATTATATCTTGATCGATCTTCCAATCGAAACATAGGATCTAAAATAGATCACTCAAAATTGGCGCATTCGTCATATAACTACCTAAAAATGTAAACGGGGCTTTTATTAATTTAATTGGGTTTAAGGAATTTATATAGTGATAATAATTTCTAAAACCCAAAATAATGGTTTAAAAGATTATAAAAAACATTTTAAACTTAATCAATTAGTTTCAACGACCTCTTCTTTATAATATAAAATCTAAAATATAACTAAAAAAAAAATTCTTTTTATTATTGAGATTGAGTAAGGGCGATGGGGAAAGTGATAATCCCCATCCGGAAAATGATAAAACATACTAAAATGAAAGGCGAAACCTTGCGCTTGCGTTTACCCTTTTTTCAAACAAAAAAGTACCATTCATTTTTAGAATTCAGTAGACAACAGAATTCTTATCTATATTCAGAAACGAAAGAAAAATTTGGCTTCAAATTAAAGTAAAACAAATTCAATTTTATATTCGTTTAAATTAAAACATTATGAGACTAATTCGTTTTTATTTATTTTATTTTTAATGTATATTGTTTATTTTTTAATTTATTTTTAATGTATATTGTTTATTTTTTAATGTATATTGTTTATATTGTAATTTATCTTATATATTAATATTTATTCTTTTACTATACTATTATGATGTTAATATTAATTATAATTGATAAATATTATTTATCATTTTTATAACTTATAAATAAACTATAAACAAAATTATATCACTTTATTAGTTATTAGAACGATTCAGATTATTTATTTGTTACACAAAAAAAACTTTTAGAACTCCCGGTAGAAAGAGATTTCGCTAACGAAAAAGCTTTCAATGCTGCCCTATATCCCTTCTTTTTCCAAATATTTTTACGAATACGTTTTTTTGAAATAGAGGTGCGCTTTTTTGGAACTGCCATTAAAAAGTTATAATAGGTTTTTCGGTTGGATGTGAAAGACATCTATTGTTCAAAATCAATTGTTCTTTACTATTCTCTATCTATTTTTTCTCTAAATTAGACTCCAAAAAAAAAGGGGGGGGGGGGGTAAAAATCACATAAAATATTAATAAGAACGATAAGGTACACTATGCCAAATAGATTGAAGTTGATAAAATAAAAAAAAAATAATAAAAAAAAAAAAAGAAAGATTGTCCGTTTCGTTTTCTTTCTATTTTCATCGTGTTACATTTATACATGTAATAAAAAAATCTAAAAGTTTAATAACCCAATCCTTCTCCCGCTTAATTAAAAAATAAAAAAACTTTAATAATTTTTTCTATTATATTAATTAATTTAATATTAATTTAATTGGTCAAGCTCGAAGAAAGAGTCCACAAAATTTTAATTATCAAATGAGACTAGTAGTTAATCTGTTAAAGGATACAAAATACATAATTTAAAGGCATTTTATTTGCCCCCTTTTTTTTCCGTAAAATTAAAGTGTTGGATATCATAGCATTTCCTACAAATAGCTTTTATTGTAATGGAAGACAAACAATTAGTTACAAAACAAATTGGTTAATGATTCTAAATAACCGAATTACAATAAATAGTTTTAGTTATGGGCTTTATGATTCATATCAAATACTGTTTTTGGTATAATTATTTATGCTTGTTCTATAGATATAAAAAAATTATTGTAATACGTAATAATTTTAATGAAAATTATAATTTTCATTTTTTATCTTCATAAAATTTTATTTTAAAATTTGAATTTAATATTAACAATTCAGTATTAATAAAAACAATTCAGTATTAATAAAATTAAATACGTATTTATTTTTCACTAGTGACTTATTTATATCATTTGACCAATTATAACCTCTTGATTTTAAATATTTGAAGTAGTTTGGAAAGATTCAGAATAATTAAGGCTAGAAAATTCTATTTAAGTTTTATTTTATATATCTTAATTTTTTTTTTTATTAACCGACCCCTTTCAAAAGAAAAGAAATAAGAACCGGTGACTCAGAAACAATTAATTAAGATAATTTTTTTAATTTTTTTTTTATTTTTTTATGGAATATACATATCAATATTCATGGATTATACCTTTCATTCCACTTCCAGTTCCTATCTTAATTGGAACAGGACTTCTACTTTTTCCAACGGCAACAAAAAATCTTCGCCGTATGTGGGCTTTTCCTAGTGTTTTATTATTAAGTATAGTTATGGTTTTTTCAGCCCTTTTTTCTATTCAGCAAATAAATAATAATTCTGTCTATCAATATGTATGGTCTTGGACCATCAATAATGATTTTTCTTTAGAATTTGGCTGCTTGGTTGATCCACTTACTTCTATTATGTCGATATTAATCACTACTGTTGGAATTATGGTTCTTATTTATAGTGACAATTATATGTCTCATGATCAGGGATATTTGAGATTTTTTGCTTATATGAGTTTTTCCAATACTTCAATGTTGGGATTAGTTACTAGTTCTAATTTGATACAAATTTATATTTTTTGGGAATTAGTTGGAGTGTGTTCTTATCTATTAATAGGTTTTTGGTTCACACGACCCAGTGCCGCGAATGCTTGTCAAAAAGCGTTTGTAACTAATCGTGTCGGGGATTTTGGTTTATTATTAGGAATTTTGGGTTTTTATTGGATAACAGGTAGTTTCGAATTTCGGGATTTGTTTGAAATATTCAATAACTTGGTTTATAATAATGAAGTTAATTTTTTATTTGTTACTTTATGCGCCTCCCTATTATTTGCCGGCGCTGTTGCTAAATCCGCCCAATTTCCCCTTCATGTATGGTTACCTGATGCCATGGAAGGGCCTACCCCCATTTCGGCTCTTATACATGCCGCTACTATGGTAGCAGCAGGAATTTTTCTTGTAGCTCGGCTTCTTCCTCTTTTCATAGTTATACCTTACATTCTAAATCTAATAGCTTTGATAGGTATAATAACATTATTTTTAGGAGCCACTTTAGCTCTTGCTCAAAAAGATATTAAGAAAAGCTTAGCTTATTCTACAATGTCTCAATTGGGTTATATGATGTTAGCTCTAGGTATGGGGTCTTATCGAGCGGCTTTATTTCATTTGATTACTCATGCTTATTCGAAGGCATTGTTGTTCTTAGGATCTGGATCAATTATTCATGCGATGGAAGCTATTGTTGGATATTCTCCAGATAAAAGTCAGAATATGGTTCTTATGGGCGGTTTAAGAAAACATGTACCAATTACAAAAACTGCTTTTTTATTGGGTACACTTTCTCTTTCTGGTATTCCACCCCTTGCTTGTTTTTGGTCCAAAGATGAAATTCTTAATGATAGTTGGTTGTATTCACCTATTTTTGCAATAATAGCTTGGTCCACAGCAGGATTAACTGCATTTTATATGTTTCGGATCTATTTACTTGCTTTTGAAGGACATTTAAACGTTTATTTTAAAACTTACAGTGGCAAAAAAAGTAGTTCGTTCTATTCAATGTCTCTATGGGGTAAAGATAAAGAAGGACCCGAAATTATTAAAAAAAATTTGCGTTTATTATATTTATTAACGACGAAAAACAATGAAAAAACTTATTTTTTAAACACATATCGAATTAATAGTAATGAAAATAGTAATGAAAATGTAAGAAGCACGGTGCAGCCTTTTATTAGTATTACTCGTTTTGGCACTAAAAGCACTTTCTCATATCCCCACGAGTCAGACAATACTATGTTATTTCCGATGCTTGTATTAGTTTTATTTACGTTGTTCGTTGGAGTCATAGGAATTCCTTTCTTCAATCAGGAAGGAATAGATTTGGATATATTATCCAAATTGTTAAGTTCATCCATAAATCTTTTACATCAAAATAAAAAAAATTCGGTGGATTGGTATGAATTTATCACAAATGCAATTTTTTCAGTTAGTATAGCTTCTTTCGGAATCCTTATATCGTCTTTTTTATATAAGCCTGTTTATTCATCTTTACAAAATTTGAATTTATTTAATTCATT